TAGCTTGGTTTTCATCTCTTTGTAATGAGCATAGTGGTCTTATCATTTCGATGGAGAGAAGAACCTATGATCAGCTCTTTGGGTCATTTTCGAACGAACAATTTCAACGAAATATTTTGATGAATCAATTTATTACGTTCAACCCTATGTGTTCCTCTATCCGTGGAGTACATTCAATGTACAGAAATGACTATAACATAGTTTCTTTTATTCGTATTAACAGCTGCTCTAGGAGGAATGTGTTTTTTTTTTTACGTGGTGCTAATGTAATGATTCAGCCTCATAGCTTTATAATGTTTCAGTTCATGTTCTTATATATTCTATTTATATACCAGAAGAGATGTACGCCTCAATCCAATGAGGCTACTATGAAATATTCACTTATGGGTGAGGCAAGTTCTTCCATTCTGCTGGTCTGGTCTATGCTCTTTCTTGGCTATATGGTTTATCCGGGGGAGAGATTGAGCTTCAAGAAATAGTAAATGGTCTCATAGATACACAAATGTATGACTCTCCAGGATTATGAATTGCGCTTATATCCATAACTGTAGGAATTGGGTCCGAGCTTTCCCCAGTTCCTTTTCATCAATGGACCCCTGACGTATATGAAGGAGTATGATTCGTTCTACAAATTACAAATTATTACCTATATAATAAAATATAGTGAGATATCTCTCTTTCTTTTTTTTAGATGTTTCTATCTCTCAAAACTCTATGGACATGCGGAAAAGAGAAAGAAAAGGACTGTTACCCCTACCTCCCACTCGGACCAAGACATCAATCGCTTTTACCGAAATAACAATTAAGGTAAAGCAAGGTCAGAAACAACTAAAAAAACTAATATATTTTAATGAAAAAAGATATTTTGTAAGAAGGATTGGTAATATTTTCTATTGATTTAATAGATTTGGTCTTATACATACGCGAGGAAGGTAATAAAAAAGGAATCAGATTCTTTTTTACGACCGATCGATATCAATACTCCAATACGCTATCTCTTACATATATTCTATATTCATCATGATATGAATAATATATATATATACTATTCATGTAATAGGATTCACTTTTTTGATGCCTTGATGGTGAAATGGTAGACACGCGAGACTCAAAATCTCGTGCTTAAGAGCGTGGAGGTTCGAGTCCTCTTCAAGGCATAATATTTTTCATGTTTATTGAATGAGCGATTCAATGGCAAATATCGTATGATATTCTCTCAATAGACTGGGATGGGATAGATTTCCCTCGTATCAACAGATACGAGGTATTCCGACAATTAACTACAAGTTTAAGCTGCTGGAATAGGACAGTGGATCACAGACAGGATCTTGGCGATCTTCTCTATCTAATGAGGAGTCCATTCCGATCCGAAATGGTCCGCTCTTGTATTATGAGGTATATTTCATTAAGGACAAAGATTGAGAAGAATCTTTTAAGATCTTGCAAGATACATAGATTGACCATATACTCCTTGCAAAATTTTGCAAGATCCGGTAGTTGCGACCGAACCTCAACAACTATATCCGGATCTTGTGACTCTATGATGAACCTTTCCTCTCCTCTTAATAGTGTGGGAAGAGGGAATACTAGAACCGAAATCGAGGAGATAAGAAGTAAGCATAGTTTAGTAGAGAATATCTCATTAGGTTAAAGAGAATGGGCTTGTCTTTACTATGCTTACCCTACATGGTCGAGATCTCGGAGCGAGGAACCTATCTTAAAATGAAAAAAAAAAAAAAAAAAATATAAAATCTTTTTTTCCTCCAACATACTTACTATTCTTGGACAATACCAGGAAAAGATTAATTAAAGGATCTGAAATCGGAGCTAGAGCCTCTCATTGATTTTCTGCCCGGTCAATTTTTTTACTTAATTCCATATTTCATTGCTCTTTCATCGATGGTTAGAGATTGGCTGATGTGAAATCTTAATCCTGTTATGAATTGAGTGTTCAATTTCATTTGGAAAAAGCCATTTCTTCTCCAACAATGTCTTTGTCATTTGATCCAATAACATTCTGTTAGATAGGAACAGATTTGATAAATATTGATAACTCTCGGATAGAGTATTATAAACAAAAGATTCATTAGATAATAAACTATTGGTTCCGAAGCATCTTTTGTGATGAATTAACGATTCGAAGCGGTCAACCTTTTTTATTGGATTTTCGATCAACCAACGTTGATATGTAAATGAAGGAGAATATGGCTGCATACGTTCCAACCGGATACCGATTGCTTGAATGCGTTTGAAATCCTCGATATGTTTCTTTTCTGCAAAAGACAATGGTTTCCACAAATTCATGATCGAAATCGAATTGGTCATGGATTTTGAATTATATCTATTAAAAGCACCTTGGAAACTTTTTTTAGAGAAAAAACCATATTTTGCTTTTCTTCTCCTTGAACCATAAGTAATATAGAGCCTTTTCAGCAGTTCTTCATTTGCGAAAATTTCTCGGCGTGAAAACACAAGGCGCTGCTCTTGAAATAGGAAGGGATCCCAAATATATCGTCTTCCTAGAAAGAACATAGGTTTATTAGAGTCTTTATATTGCATCGGATATTGTATAGAAAATTGAGATCCTCCCATCTGCCCTTTTTCAAACGATCCGAACAGATACGAAGATCCCAATTCATTGGTTCTTTTTGTACGATCGAATCGATTACTGCGAAGAAAACTAAGACGCCAGATCCTAGGAGCCCAAACTATTTTATTTATTACCCTATCCATTTGTTTTGCGCCGAGAGTTTCTTCTAGAAACTTCAATTCATATTCTTTCAGAAATCGTGTCATATCTAGATGATTTCTCATTTTGGGCTGAGGAGCAAATGTGATTTGATCCTTATCGGACTTACCCCGACATATTCCTAACCATGGAAACTCGACCAGAAGATTTTCTAAAAGACTAGAAGCTAGATTGAAATCATGCTCAGCGAATATATCGAGAGAAATCCAATTCTCTCTATTTCGTTCCGATATATACCACGAATCTCGAGCCGCTGATCCGGCCAAGCAACCCAAAATATGGGGGAGTATGGTAAATTCCTTCATAGTTGTTTCGGCAATCGAAGGTTCTAAATACCATTCGGACAAATAAGAAAACCTTTTCTTCCATAATTCCTTTTTTGTAGATAGAGGATTCATGGGAGAATTTCTTCTAAGTGTATTTTGTATAACAGCCTTTCCTACCTTGTAGAGAAGTCTTTCGTCATTTTTACCGAATCCAACCTGATTATCTATAGATTCCAAACCAAAATTTTGCCTATAAAGAGCTAATCGAATTGTATTAATGTCTATAACTGATTTCTTTCGGGTAATACTAATTGATAAGGCTTCATTGGCAAGTGCTGCTAGATCTCGTGCATTAGAACCTATGGTTCTAGATCCAAATTCATCGGGACAGGACAACTGTTTTTCCGAGTAGAACCCTTTGCTACGTAAAAGAATGGGAAATTCCCTTTGTCGTTGTGGGATAACAAGCATTCGAATATTGATCGATCTATCTAATCGATTTGGAGCTATTAGAGCTGGATCCACTTTTTTGGGGATATGAGTCGAAGCAATAAAAAGAATATTTCTGATAGAATCTTTCTCATCATCTCTAGAGAGATGGTTCACTAATAAACCGAGGAAAAAGTCAGTTAAGTTTAAACCAAAGAAAGATTGATTTAGGTCATTGAAATGAAGTTGATGAATGTTTGGAATCCATATTATGCAAGGAGACATTCTTTTCGCCAATTCGAGGGTAAGATTGAATTGTTGCATTTTTTCTTTCACCTTATTTTCAAAATCAGTCATAATACTTCCAGTACCAGGGTAATTTAAATATTCACCATACAAGAACTTGTTCAGAGATATTTTAATTAAAGGAACATAAGAGTCTGCTGCTAGACTTTTGGCCAAATAGGATCGGCCAGTTCCCATAGGACCTATAAGTAAAATCCCTTTGGAAAGTAATGATCCTGTGTCGAGTGAGAAAGGTTTTCCATTAAATGTGGGGTTGGTTGGACACAATATTTGTGAAGAGGTAATCTTCTGACAAAAGGCAAGGAATACCCATCTTTCTGCTAAACAAAATTGATCGAACTTATAATTCATTAGATCTTTTTGATAAGTGTAAGCCAAATATCGTAAGTGAATAAGTCCCGGCTGTTCAGTAATTTGATAACCAAATTCATTCTTGAAGAAATTATGACTGTAAGTCAAATTCGATTCAAATTGAGAAATGTTTTTTCTCGTCATTAGAAATTGAACTAGTAATTCTATCTCTTTTTCGGAGATATCCATGCTAGAACACAATCTGTTAAACTCTCTTATTATAGTTATAGGCGAATAAAGCTTTCTATTCTTAATCTTATTCTTCATAGAAGAATAGCTGGATGTAGAAGAGAACAAGAGACTAGGTACAGAAGTATTCATTAGTTTTTGCAACTCGATCACGTATGACGGATCCTTTAAATACTTTATGAGTTCAAAGTCTATCTTTAAATTGATAAAGGCTAAGGAAATAACTTCAAAATATTGAAGAACGAAATACCCAAGGACGAAAAAAGGGATAAGAATCCCATATTCATACCCCCGAGCATTTAGTAATCTCAGATGTCCCCATATGAATGGTACTGATGACTTCTCTCGATCACTTGTTTCCTCTATGAAAAAATCCTCACAGGAAGACAAAAACTCATTCCAAGGATTCGTTACAAATAAAAACTTATTAAGAAGATTCGTTCTGAATCTAAAACTCAATTGAAATAGATTCGTTATAAATTTCCGTTGTATAGGTTCCCATAATGGATGATAAAGTTCCCACAAGATATTCAATTTATGCATAATCTTATGTTTAATATCTCGAAAAATAGATACAAATTGATTATTGCCATGTAGCAATATCTCCGGAAGAGTATCTAAAAGTATATTTACAAGATATTTAGACCATGCAGAAGTAAAAAACCAAGGCATATAGGTTTTAAACAGTTCCCATTTTGAAAAAATACTATCTATTCGATAGATCCTATACATCTCCTGTTTCTTAACACGTTCATTAAAACGAGATGATGGTATAATTTTATGTTCCTCTTTAGATGAAATTGAAAGGGTACTCCTTCCATCTATGCCTTTTTTTCTAATTATGTTTTTTGAACTTTCGGTTACAAGCCAATCTTGAATACGATGAAGCATTTCCTGGTTCTTATTGGCAAATATTTCGGATAGTAAATCATCTTGATAAGATCGAGTTTCAATAAGACCCATGTTTGAACTGAAACCCTTTTTAAGGTACTGATCGAGGTTGTTTTCTTCTGAATCGGATCTATTGATAAAAGGTTCACAATAAGTTTTTTCAAAATTGACTATTTGTTTTTTTGTTAAAGGCGTTGTATAAATCTCTTCAATCGAGGAAAGATATCTTTTGTCACGAACGAATGGATTCAATCGAGTTAGTAATTTGAAGGATCTGTACAAGTCATAGATTAATACAAACGTTTGGTCACCACTTTGTTTTCGTTGTAAATATTTAGGTAAGAATATGTTAGATACTTGTGATTGGATGAACGAAATAGTATCTTTATCTAAGTGAACGGGTCCTATTTCATCAATAGGCAAAGAAGAGAGATTGGTGTGGATGGACAAAAAATTGAATAATTGTCCATATGTAAGATTCTTCCTTTTTATATGAATCCTTTCCATATAAGAAGGTAATCTCTTATTATAATTTGACCGAGGATGATGCAAATAATCAAAAAATTGGAGCGTATTTGCTCCGTGAAAAGAAGCTCTCAATGAGCTCTGATCAGATAGTTTCGCGGGATTCAACCAATTGTCTCCATCGTTGGATATCGTCGAAAAATCAGTGTTATCGAATGATTCCATGCGATTATTTTCATAATTGAATAAGTCAATAATCAATGGATTAATCGGTATCTCATTCGGAATAAATGGTGCAATTGTTCTTTCATCGATCAATAATTTTGATCTTTGTGAAAGATTATAGTCATATAAAAGAAAGGGTTTATATTTTTTTAAATGAACGATTAGAGCACCAATTGGCTCCAACAACTCATTTAATTGTAGATAATTAAGACTTTTGAGTTTATGAAAGCGAAAATCCAAAAAAGAAATGAAATTATTGAACTTATAATTGAACTTCGAAATTATATTGAAGTTCGAATTTAAGATCTTGACAATATTTTCAGAGAGGGAAGAAAACTTTGAATAATCTTTTTTGTTGGGAATTACAGACCAACCAATTGAATCTTTATTAGTATTAGTACATGATTCAATTGGATCAAAAACTATTTTTAAATAGTTTTGTTTAGAAACAAAATGTTTCCAATATTTTAGAAAGTATTCGGTCTGATTGGACCATTTGTACACATTCAAATTCCGATTTATATTTTGATTTGTTCGAATAATAAAATGTTTGAACCATTCTCTCTGACTTTTTCTCCAATTTGATGAATGACGGCCAATTGTATCTTTCGTTACATTATGAAAACTTTCATTTTCTATCCAATTTGTTTGAATTTGATCCTTTAAATTGCGACTGAACCTGTTCATAAAATAGAATCTGTTGAATGCATTTGCCGAATATACAACAATCTTATATCGAATCGATTCATACCAATTGAAAGCTTCAGTTCTATAATAATTAAGAGGGGTTTCGATCTCCAAGCGATTTTTGAAATAGCTTTGGCTCAATTCTTTGTTGATTATTTGATCTAAATATTCATCTTCTTTACCAGTAATATTGAGTAGAACCCATAAAGATTGATTCTTCAATTTATCCCTGTGGTTGAAGATCCGATTGAATCTCAACGATCCATTCTCATTGAGTTCATATAATAGATTCATGTGATGATCAATATCAAGGGAATTCTTATCATGAACCTGGCTAGGCTTAGTTATTGATAGAATGAATTGATCTGTTATTTTCAGAACGATTTTTTTCGTTTTTGATCTCAAATTGTTGTGCAATATGTACTGTCCTTGCTTTCTAATAATATTACATCCGGGATCTGATGAAATAGTACAATTTGAGGAAGGATTTTCGATTTGAAAATATGTTTTGATCTTCCATAGATAAACTATCCTATTCATTAATGAATTGGATTTTGAATCCCTGAAATCCTGGAAAAAAACATCTTGTTGCCTTTTAAAGAATCTTTTAAATAAGTTGAAATCTTCAATGGACTTCTTAGTAGCACTAGGACCACCCATACACGGTTCATCTATTGGCAATATGTTAAAAAAAGAATAACGAATTGATTTTGTAAAATTATCAATGAATCTTTTCCTTTCCTTTGGAAAGGAATTATCTTCCATATATCTTTGATCTTCTTTAAATAATTCTTTCGCCCAAGAGATTGGAGAATATTCTGATAAACACTTTGAGGACAAATCTGATTCTCTTTTTGTTTGTTCTCTTTCAATAGGAGAAAGATCCCAAAGAATTGATCTTTCTCTTCGTTGCTCAATCTCCGTTTTATTTCTTGTGAATGGATCTTCACAAAGATCTTTTTCAGGTTCCCAATACTCATTTTTGGTTGAATTTATAGTTGAATCGATCTTCAAATTGATATCTTTCTTATCCTTCTCTGAATGAGTTTCGCCCGGTCCTTTATTTTCCGAGATAATCTCATCCTTCTTGTTCATGTTCCTGTCATATCCTGAATTGAAACTAATGGGATTGGAATGCTCTATGGATCGATTGTAAGATCTTTTCAATTGGAACGACAGGAAAAGATGCGGAAATATCAACCAATTTTTAGTGAAAGGTTTTAAATATTCTTCCGATGTTTCATTTCCAAGTTCCATAAAGTTTATATGTATAGGAAAGAGTTTCATCAAATAGAAATTTTTTCTCTCAATCATACTACTTTTATGATTGAAGCGATATGTAAGGACCGATAATGTAAGTACTACTACACCTTGGATCAAAAAATATGGATTGCTTTTGCGTAGATCGCGTAAAAGCAACGTACTGACAATTCTAAGGTCAAAGAGCTTTATAAGGCGCTCCCGATGCGAAAGGATTTGAATTAAAAATCTCACCAAATTGGATTCGGTCCATTGATTGCATAGAAATTGATAGCTTTGTATCTCCTCCAATTTAACTATCCAGGATCTGTTTTTTTTCATTTTTTTTTTACCCCCCCCTTTTTTTTTCATCCCAATTAATGGAATATATAAACTAATATTGATTTAATATAATTGAAATCTCGTGTCAACTAATATGGATTTAATATAATCGGAAAGATTGTGTCAACTAATATGGATTTAATATAATCGGAAAGATTGTGTCAACTAATATGGATTTAATATAATCGGAAAGATCGTGTCAACTAATATGGATTATATATAATCGGAAAGCTCGTGTCAACTAACCAATACCATTATACTAAATGGATAGTAAATATACCAAATGGATAAAATCCATTCCGTTTTTTCTCTTATTTTATGGGCGAACGACGGGAATTGAACCCGCGCGTGGTGGATTCACAATCCACTGCCTTGGTCCACTTGGCTACGTCCGCCCCGTAAAAACAAACCAATTGTCTCTATCCACGGTCATTTCTTACAAGAAGAATCAATTTTATAGGTTAATGAACTAACGTTTGTATGTAGGTCGACGACCCCTGACAGGGGATCAGAGCAAGATCGATGACTAGCTCCTAACCAACTCTCGAACAAGTTGTTCAGCCCAGCCTTGGACCTCTGTAAAATGTCTGTTTACAATATTTGACATGAATCAAATAGGAGAGAATTTGATTGGGTCCCGAATCACCCAATTTAAGATCCGAGTCTATACTCATATTATAGAATGACTATGTTTAGGATCTTTATCCAGCATCCATGGCTGAATGGTTAAAGCGCCCAACTCATAATTGGCGAACTCGCGGGTTCAATTCCTGCTGGATGCAGAGGAACTGCCCATATCCATTATTTATGGAATGGGAAGAAGGATGAGGAGTAACAACAAACATGAAATTGAACAGTACCAAACCTTTCATTTTTTTTTTGAAAGGCTTGGTACTGTTCAGTTAAGCAATACACAGTAACAATCCATCGGAATA